AGAATGTTTTTATTGATAATAAAATTATTTATTAAATTTAAGTAATATAATATAATAATAAATATCATGTCTGATTTAAGTAATAAATTGTAAATTTATTTAAGAAAATTTTAATTTTCTGATATTATTTATTATAAAAATAATGCTTTTTATATATTTTATAGTTTAATTAAAATATTAAATTGCAAATTTAAAGAAATTTTCAGTAAAAAAATTAAAATATTAAAATCCTTAAGATTTAAAAATTTTAAAAATTTTATTGTAAACTTTGAAGGTTTAAAGTTTATAAATTTAACTTAAAATCTTAATATTTAAAATTTATTAATTAAATACGATGAAAATAATATATTTAATTTTAAAAAATTGTATATAAATTAAATTAAAATTATAATTAGTGAAAAAATTAAGCTTAAAATTATAAAAAAAATAAATCTATATGAGTAAGAAAATTTAAATACATATATTGGTCTATTAAAAAGCTTAATTTTAATGGAGTAAAAATATATTATTAAATTTATTAAATTAATATAAACGTAAATTAAAATGAAAGAATTAAAAATTATTAAAATAAAAATAAAATAAAGATTTGAATTTAATAAAAAAATATAGATTGTAGTTCATTTAAAAATAAAGAATGTTAATGGGGGAATTCTAGCTAAATTAAAAATTAATAATAAACAAATTAAATTAAAATTTATTGAAGAAAAATTGTTATTTAAAGAAAATCTAAATGATATTTTAAAATATGTAAAAATTATAATAATAATCAATAAGATAAGTGTGTAAAATATTATATAAGAAAATCAAAATAGGGTTTTAAAATAGATTAAAATTAATATTCATCCAGTTTGATTAATTGAAGAAAATCTTAATAAAATTTTAAAATTTATTGAATTAATTATTTTAAAAGTAGATACAAATGTAGATATTAAAATTATAAAATATAATAAAGAAATTGGAAGATTAATAAGTGAAATTATGTATAAAGGGATAATTTTTTGAATTGTTAAAAAAATAAATAATGAGAGTCAATCTAAATAAATAGCTACAGACGGGATTCATCAATGAAATGGGGGGATTCCTAGTTTAATTATAATAGAGATAAAAAAATTAATTATAATAAAATCTATTTGTATGTATATAAAATTATTAATAATTAAAGTTAACATTATTATTAGGGAAGCTAGGGCCTGAATAAGATAATATAAAAAAATAATTTTTTTATTTTTTAGTTTAATTGATAAAAAACAAATGAATAAAAAATTATTAATTTCTATAATAAATCAAATTATTAATAAATCATATAAAAATAAGGAAATAAAAGAAAAATAAATTAAATAAGATATTAGAAAAAATTTTATGAATAAATTATGTTGTGTATAAATAAAATTAATTTTTAATTATGTTAAGTTTTGACAGAATAAACATTAAATATTATAATTAATTATTATATTTTAATGTATTATGAAGCATAAAAATTTTTGAAATTTTTTGAAATAGTTTAAATCTATTAAATATAAAAAAAATTAATTTAAATGAAAACATATATATTAAATTATGTATGATTTATTCTATCAAAATAATCCTTTTATCAGGCATATCATTAAATAAATTTTTAATTAATAAATGAAATTTAGGTAATAAAAATAATTAATTAAATAAGAGAAAGATAGAATTTCTATATTTAGGGTATGAACCTAAAAGCTTAGGGAATTTAGCTTACTTATTTTAATTAAGTAAGTATGGGTTAGTATAATATTTTTAAAAATTAATGATTAATCATTAATCATTAATTAAGATTAAATATAAATAAATTTAACTTAAAACAAAGATTAATAGTAAGTAAATAATATTTATATCAATAAAAATGATAAAAGAATTCATTATATAACTGATTAACTAATATATTAATTTAAATAATAAAATATTATAGATAATGAATTATTTTAATAAAATTGATTTTTTAATATAATGATTCTATAAAAATAATTAAAATAATTAGTTAAAATAAAATTTGAGGGTGAACGATAATTTTATTTAAATCTATTAATTGATTATTTTAATTATATGTATTTTTAAAAAAAAAAATATATTGTTAAAATTAAAATTAAAAAATTTATTTATAAATAAAATAATTATTATAATTAAAAATTTTATTTAAATAAATTTAAAGAAAAAGGGGAATTTTGTAAATAAAAAATTAAAAATTTACTATTTATTTATATATACATTAATATTATTTAATAATTATTATTTAATTTTAATAAATTATTTTAATTATTTTTATAAATATATAATTAATAAATTATTTTTAATATATTTAATTAACATTAAATATTTAATATTAATTAATTAAAACTTATTAATCTTTAATTTTAATTTATAATATTAAAAACCTAAATATAAAAAAAAAGAAATTATTTATTAATAAAATATTTTAATATATTTAAATATTTATAAATAATTAATATTAATGATAATGATAATAATAATAATAATAAAAAAGGGTGGAAATATTCGTTAATTTTTTTTATTTATATATTATAAATTAAATTTTATATTCATATTAATATTAAATTTAAATTATTTTTATAATTTATTTTTAATAATTAATAAATATAATTAAAAATTAATTTTTTTTTATAAATTTATTTTATAATTTAAAGTATAAATAAAATTTTAAAAAAAATTATATAAAATTTAAATAATTTAATAATATATAAATTAATATTTATAATAATTAATTAAATGAAAATTTATAATAGAAAATTATAATTTATTATTAATAAATAAAGTGCCAGCAATTGCGGTTATACTTTAAATAAAAATAAATTAAAATAATTATAAATATATATAAAATATATAAAATAAATAATATTTAACTAATTTATTTTTTTATGGTGAAATATAGATAAATATTAAAAGTTAGATAATTTTATTTAATGAATAATAAAATTAAAAAAATTTATTTAATAAACTAGGATTAGATACCCTATTATTTAAATGAAAATAAAATATAATTAAATATTAAATGTTAATCATTAAAAATAAAAAATTTGGCGGTATTTTATGATTTAGAGGAACTTGTTAATTAATTTGATAACCCACGAATGGAACTACTTAATTTAATTTTTATATATTGTTGTTGAAAAATTATATTAAAAGATTAATAATTTAAAAATTTAATTATAATTATAATTCAAATCAAAATGTAGAATAATTAAGATTTAAATGAGTTACATTTAATTTTAATTAATTGAAATAAATTTTTAAAATTTTATAAATATTGAATTTAATTGTAAATTTAAAAAAATATTTAAATTGAATTTTAATTAAAATATGTACAAATTGCCCGTCATTTTCATTAATAAAAATTTATGGAAAAAGTCGTAACAAAGTAAATATATTGGAAAATGTATTTAGAATGAAAAAATTTTAGTTTAAATAAAAATTTTTCATTTACATTGAAAGGATTAATTAAAAATTATTAAAATTTTATTATAATTAATAAATAAATTATTAATAATAAAGTGATAAATATTATAAATTATTAAATAAAATTATATTAAAAAGAAAAAGTTTTAGTAAGATTTTAAAATAATTATTTTAATTTTAAAGATAGTAATGTAAATGAAAATAAAAAAAATTTTTAAAAGTAATTTTAATTAAGTGTACCTTTTGTATCAGGGTTTATTAAAAAAAAATTATTGATAAATAAATTTCTCGAAAGAAAAAGAGTTAAATAAATAAATAAAATTTAATATAAAAAAATTATTTTTAATATTTATTTAGAGAAGATATTTTAATCAATTTTTTTGATATCTAGTTTTTTTTGATATAAATTTAATTTAGATATAAATTTAAATATGTAAATTTTTATTAAAGTTTGAGATAATTTTTATTTATAATAGGTATTAATTTATATTAAAAATTTATGGGATAATCTATAAATTAATTTTAAAATTTAAAAAATTTATTAATATTATTTATTTATAAAAATTTTATAAAAATGGTTTTAAAATTTAAAATTTTTTGAAAAAATTTAATAATTTATTTATTTTAATATAATTTAATTATGATTTTAAAATTAAAATAAATTTAATAAGTTAAAAAAATATTTTTATTAATTTAAATTAAAAATTAATAATGATAAAATTAGTATTATTTATAAAATATATTTTTAAAATATTTAAAAATAATTAATTTATATTTAATTAAAGAATTAGGCAAAATAAATTTATTTAATATATTTAAATAAAATTAAGCTCACCTGTTTAATAAAAACATGGTTTTTAGAAAATAATTAAAGATTTGTTCTGCTCAATGATAAATATTAAATAGCCGCAGTAATTTGACTGTGCTAAGGTAGCATAATCATTTGTCTTTTAATTGGAGGCTGGAATGAAGGAATGGATGAAGTTTAAGCTTTTTAAATTAAATAATAAAAATTTAAATTTTGAATAAAAATGTTTAGATGATATTATGGGACGATAAGACCCTATAGAATTTAATATAATTTTTATTAATGTAAGATTAGTTTGTAAATTTAGTATAAAATTATATTTGGTTGGGAGGATAGAAAAATTTTATAAACTTTTTAATTTTATTTAATAAATAAATCATTTATTTATGAAAATATGAATAAGTTTTTAAAAAAAAAATTATTGAAAAATTAATTACCTTAGGGATAACAGCGTAATATTTTTTTTAAGATCATATTATAAAAAATGATTGCGACCTCGATGTTGAATTAAAATAAAAATTAAATGGAAAAATTTAATTATTTAGTCTGTTCGACTATTAAAATTTTACATGATTTGAGTTTAGATCGGCGTGAGCCAGATCGGATTTTATCTATAATTAAAATGTAAATAAATTTGTACGAAAGGACTTTTTATTTGAAATTTTTTTTTTATAAAGAATTATATTAATTTTATAAAATTATGAATTACTTTGGCAGAATAGTGTGATAAATTTAGAATTTATAAATATATAAAAATAATTTATATAAGTAATAATTAAAAATATTTATTATTATTTAGTTTTAAATTTGTTAAATTTATTAATTTTATTATTAATTTTATTATTAAGAATTGCTTTTTTGACTTTATTGGAACGAAAATTTTTAGGTTATATTCAAATACGCAAAGGTCCTAATAAAGTAGGATTGATTGGTGTTTTGCAACCGTTTAGTGATGCTATTAAATTATTAAATAAAGAATTGTTTTATGTTTATAAATCTAATTATCGATTGTTTTATTTAACTCCTTTAATAAGATTTGTAACTATATTATCAATGTGATTATTATATCCGTATATTACTAATTTTTATTATTTAAATTATTCTATTTTATTAATAATTATTTTTATATCTATCGGGGGGTATTTCGTTATTTTTATGGGGTGGTCAGCAAATTCAATTTATTCAATAATAGGGTCTATACGATCTGTGGCTCAGATATTATCTTATGAAGTAAGATTTATTTTAATTATTTTAATTTTAATGATTATAAGAGAAAGGTATTCTTTTTTAGATTTTTATAAATATCAAATTTATATCTGGTATTTAATTAATTTGTATCCTTTATTTTTGTTATATTTTATTAGGGTTTTAGCTGAATTAAATCGTAGGCCCATGGATTTTATTGAAGGTGAGTCAGAGTTAGTTTCGGGATTTAATATTGAGTATTTTAGTGGGGGGTTTACATTAATTTTTTTGTCTGAATATGGAATGATTATTTTTTTTAGATTTATTAGAATTATTTTATTTACTAATTTGATTTTATATCCTATATTAATGTTTATTATAATTAATTTAATAAGATCTTTGATTATTTTTATGCGTGGATTATTGCCTCGGATACGATATGATGAATTAATATATTTATGTTGAAAGATTATTTTACCCATTATTTTAATGTATTTGGTTTTAATTTTAAGAATAAAATTTATAATAGTTATTGTTTTATAATAGGGGGTGAGTGAGGTAATATTAGCTAATAAAATAATTTATTAAATTAATTAAATTAATTAAATTTGTAAGTTAAATAAAAATAATAAAAATTAAAGGGTAAATTATAAAATTATTCTATTATGTTAATGTATGTTGTTTGAAATTAAAATAAGTAATTTTTAAAGTTAATAGAAAATTTTAAATTTCTTTATTATGTTTTCAAAACATAAACTTATTAATCAAGATCATTAACTGTGAGACTTATTAATTATCTAAAATAAATTAAATATAAATAATGATAAAAATAAATTTTTATTTTAATAGAATAATATCTCAGATTTTTATTACAGTAAATATGAGAATAAAATAAAGAAAATAAATAATTGATAAAATTTGGCTAATTCTGATGAATGGATATTCGATTACTTGAGCACCGGCTCAAGTAAGAAGGATAAATGTATTTAAAAAAATTCAGTGTAATAATTGATTAATAGGATAAATTATTAATGAATTGAATTTAGGGGTTAAAAGAGGAAGGGTGTATAGGATTAAAATTGATATTAATAAGGCAATTACACCCCCTAGTTTATTAGGAATTGATCGAAGAATAGCATAAGCAAAGAGAAAATATCATTCAGGTTGAATATGGATAGGGGTAACCATAGGATTTGCAGGGAGAAAATTGTCAGGATCGCTAAATATATATGGATATTCTAAATTAATGATTCAAAAAATTATGATAAAAATCATAAAAGTAATATTATCTTTTATGGTGAAATAAATATGGAATGGAATTTTATAAAGATCTCTGTTAGTCCCTAAAGGATTAGAAGATCCCGTAGAGTGAAGGAAAAATAGATGCAAAATAACTATTATTATAATTAGGAAGGGAAGAATAAAATGAAGAGAGTAAAATCGGTTTAGGGTTGCATTATTAATAGAGAATCCTCCTCAAATTCATTGGACAATTATATTTCCTATGTATGGAATTGTAGAAATTAAATTAGTGATAACTGTTGCCCCTCAGAATGATATTTGGCCCCATGGTAAAACGTATCCTAAAAAAGCTGTTGTTATAGAAATTAAGAAAATTCTTACTCCAATTATTCAGGTATTGAAGAGTTTATAAGAATTATAGTATAATCTTCGTCTTATGTGAAGATATAAGCAAATAAAAAATATTGAAGCTCCATTTATATGAATATTATGTAGTAACCATCCTAATTTTACATTTTGAATGATGTGAATAATTCTATCAAAAGCATAGTTTATATTAGGACAGTAATGTATGGATAGGAAAAATCCCCTTAAAATTTGAATAAGCAAGAATATGCCTAGTAATGATCCAAAATTTCATCAATAAGAAATATTAATTGGTGTTGGAAGTTTAAGTAGAGAGTCATTAATAAATGTTATTAAGTTTTTATTCATAAATAAATTTTTAATTGATTTTACGTATGGTAAATAATTTAATAGAACAAATTTTGATAATAGTAAATAATGAAATTAATAGGTAGAATATTGAGCTAATAGTTATATTATTATATGGGTATTCATAAAGATTAATAATATTTTGAAAATTTATTTCATTAAATTTTAAGATTATAATTGAATCATTATAATTAAATTTATTTTTAAATAAATTAGATCAAGGAAAATTGAAATATATAAATCTAATTAATAATAATCAATTTAAAATAAATAATATAAGTAGGTAAAAATTGTAATTGTTAAGTTTATTTTGATCATTTGAGATTAATCTTGTAAAATAAAGAAAAATAATTAATAAGCCTCTAATTATAATTAGGAATAATATAATAGAGTAAATGTAATTAGATTGTCAAATTGAAAGATTTATGCAAATAAGTATTCTAAAAATTAAAATAGAGATAATTATCCAAATAGGGTGAATAGAATTATTATTAGTAGTTAAGAAAAATAAAATAATAAAAAATATTAAAAAAATTAAAATGGTAAAAATAAGTAATTCTTTGTTCATAAATAAGGAATTGAAAAAAAAAATGATTTAATAATTAAATTAAATAAATTGAAAATATATTAATAAAAATTAATGAAAATTTTAATTAATTTCAAAAAATAGTTTAGAAAAAGAATATTAATTTTGGAGATTAATGGCATAAATGAATTTATTTTTTTGAATTATATAATTAATGTAATGGATTATATAATTATTTATATTGATTTATTAATTTATATGTATATATATATAATTATTTTATTATTATTAATTTTTATATATAAATTTATATTAGTAATTTTAATAGTAATTGAATTAATAGTATTAATTTTATCAATAATTATATTTATAATTTTTAGGGCAATTAATTTGGAAATTTTTATAATTTATTATTTAGTTTTTAGGGTATGTGAAGGAGTTTTAGGATTAACTTTATTAGTCATTATTGTTCGTTTTCATGGAAATGAATTATATTATTTATTTAATATTAATAAGTTTTAATTAGAAAATTAAAAATTTATAATATTTATTTTATATTAAAATATTTAATAATTTATACTAATTTATTATAATAAATATTTTTAATTTACAAAATTAATGTTTTAATATAAACTATAGTATAATAAAATTTATTATTTATTTTTGAATTAATATGATAAAATTTTTATTTTTTTTTATATTTATAATTTTATTAATAAAAAATAAAAAAATTATATTTTTTTATAATTCATGTTTTATTTTTAGATTTTTATTTTTATTTAAATTTATATTTAAAGATGATATTTGAATTATGGTTAGGGTCTTTATAGGATTTGATTTTTATTCATTTTTTTTATTAGTCTTAAGATTTTGGATTTTGGCTTTAATAAGGATAGTTATTCAATTGGAGGAGGGGCACAATAGATTAGTTAAAATAAATTATGAGAAAAAGATGTTAATATTTGAAATTATATTATTAATTTTAATTATTTATTTTTCTTCTATAAATTTGATACTATTTTATTTAATGTTTGAATTAAGATTAATTCCTATATTTATTGTTATTATTTATTGAGGGTTAAATTTTGAACGAACTTCAGCATCCTATTATCTTTTAATATATACAATATTTATTTCTTTACCTTTATTAATTTATTTATTTGAAATTTATAAGAATAATATAACATTTGATTTTAATTTATTGATAAAAAATATAATAATTAATATGGGGTTTTGAGATTATCTGGTTTATTTTATAGCATTTTTTATTAAATTACCAATTTTTATTTTTCATGCTTGATTGCCTAAAGCTCATGTTGAAGCACCTGTTTATGGATCAATAATTTTAGCTGCTATTTTATTAAAGTTAGGCGGGTACGGCCTATTACGTTTTATTATAATATTTATTATTCAAAGTAATAAGTATAGATATGTAATTTTTAGAGTTGGAATTGTTGGGAGATTGTTAATTGGTATTTTATGTTTAGTTGAAATTGATATGAAGAGTTTGGTGGCTTATTCATCCGTTGTACATATGAATATAATAATGTGTTCAATATTAACAATAATAAAATTAGGATTTATTAGTGCTTACATTTTAATAATTTCGCATGGTCTATGTTCATCGGGTTTATTTTTTATGGTGAATTTATATTATGAGCGGTCAGGGAGTCGATTGATTTTTTTTAATAAAGGAATATTAAATATTTTTCCATCTTTAAGAATTTGATGGTTTTTATTATGTGCTGCTAATTTTTCTTTTCCTTTTTCTTTAAATTTTTTTAGGGAAATTTTTATAATTAGAGTTTTAATTAGCTGGGAGATATTTATTATTATTTATATAATAATGATTTGTTTTTTTAGGAGTGCTTATTCATTATATTTATATTCATATATTCAGCATGGGTTTAATTATTTTGAGGAAAAATTTTCAATAATCTATTTAAAAGATTATATGATTATTTTGATTCATTTAATTCCTTTAATTTTAATAATCTTAAATTTAAGTTTAATGCATTAATTTAATTTTATTATATTAGTTATTACTAATAATATTAATTTAATAAATAACTATTAAATGTTTATTATTTATTTTACTTTATTATAATTTTACTTAATTTAAGTAGTTTAAAATAAAATATTAATTTGTGAAATTAATGATATAGAGAAAATTTATCTTAGATTATTATAAATTTATTTATTTATTCATTTTTTATAATAATTATTTTTATATTATTTTTTTTTATAAGGTTATATCTAAATTTAATGAATTTAAGATATATGATGGAGTGATTATTTTTTAATTTTAATTCAATTAATGTAGAATTTTATATTTTATTTGATTGAATTTCATCATTATTTATCGGGGTAGTTATATTAATTTCATCAATAATCATATTATACAGAATAATTTATATGGGTGATGATATGTTTATTGATCGGTTTATTAAATTAGTAATTATATTTGTTTTATCAATAATTTTAATAATTATTAGCCCTAATTTAATTAGAATTTTATTTGGGTGGGATGGTTTAGGATTAACCTCTTATTGTTTAGTGATTTATTATCAGAATTATTTATCATATAATTCTGGTATAGTAACAGTTTTGTGCAACCGAATTGGGGATATTGGATTATTAATAAGAATTGGATTAATATTTATATTTGGAAGTTGGGGCTTAAGTTTTATAAGGAATTCTAAGTTAATTTTAAGAATAATTGTTTTAGCAGCAGTTACAAAAAGTGCTCAAATTCCTTTTTCTGTTTGGTTGCCAATAGCTATAGCAGCCCCAACCCCAGTGTCAGCTTTGGTTCATTCATCAACTTTGGTCACTGCGGGGGTTTATTTAATAATTCGTTTTAATAAATATTTGATGAATAGGGGTATTGAGAAAATTTTATTATATATTTCAGTTTTTACTATATTTATATCTGGGTTAATGGCAAATTTTGAGAATGATTTAAAAAAAATTATTGCTTTGTCTACTTTAAGTCAGTTGGGGTTAATAATAATAATTTTAAGATTAAGGTTTAATTTTTTAGCTTTTTTTCATCTTTTAACTCATGCAATTTTTAAGTCATTATTATTTATGTGTGCGGGGGTTATAATTCATTTAATGAATAATAATCAGGATATTCGGTTATGTGGTAATTTAAATGAATTTATCCCGTTTACTATGATAAGATTTTATATTTCTAGATTGGCCTTAATGGGAATTCCTTTTTTAGCCGGATTTTATTCTAAAGATTTAATTATAGAAATTATTTATTTGAATAATATTAATATTTTTTTATTAATAATAATTACTTTGTCAATCTCTTTTACTGTATCATATTCTTTACGATTAATGTATTATGTTTATTTTGGTTCCTTTAAAAATTCAAGATTTTATTATTATAAAGAAGATAAATTAATGAATTTATCAATATTTGTTTTATTAATTTTAAGATTAATTAGAGGATCCATATTAATGTGAATATTTTTTTTTGATAATTATTTTTTATTTATGAATGTAGATGTAAAAATAACTACAATATTTTTATTATTTGTGGGAGCATTGTTAAGATTAGTTGTACTTATAAAAAATTTAATTAATATATTAATATTTAGTTATTTTTTTAGATCAATGTGACTTATAAATTATATATATATATGAATTTATAGTCCTATTATAATTTGAGGATTAAATATTTATGAGACAGATAAGATATGAGTTGAATTTATAGGAAAGAAAATTATTTATAGAATAATAAATAGTTTAGTAATTAAAATAAAATTATTCAAAATTTATATATTTATTTTTATTTCAGTGTTAATTTTATTGATTATTTTTTTTATTAATTAATTTTCAAAGTGATTTATATTTAAATAGCTTAAATTTTTAAAGCATAATATTGAAGATATTAAGATAATAAGATTTTATTTTTAAATAATTTATTTATAAATAAAAAATTTATTATTTTTATAATGAAAATATAAGGTTTTATTAATTAAACTATATAAATAAATATAATAATAAAAAAAAATTAACTAGAATTTTATAAATTCAATATAATTATTAACAATAATTTACCTCTTTTTTGGTTTTAGTTAATAATTTTAATTAAGTATTTATTAAATTTATGAAATAAAATGAAATTTTTCATTAAATATTGAGTTAGAAGCTCAAGAAGTATTATTTCAAAAACTTTACTTGAAGTGGCTCTTTTAGATTAATTAAAATTAATCAAATTTTTAAGTCGAAATTAAATGTAATTATTTACTTTAAAAGAAAAATTAAGATTTAAATATTAAGATATTTAATTTTTAATTGCAACTTAAATGTTATTCTTTTGTGTTTAACTAAAATCCCGTATAAAATTTATTAATAATAAAAAATAAATTTATTAATATAAAAATTAAAGATTTTAATTAGTCTTTCAATCAATTGATTTTTCTAAGTATTCAATGATTAGGCCAGAAATTAGAATAAAAATAAACAATAATGAAGAAAAAATAATAATTTTATTTATAAAATATAATATGTAAATTAGTGGGATTAACAGGGTAATTTCAATATCAAAAATTAAAAAAATTAAACTAATTAAAAAAAATTGAATTCTAAATGGGAGTCGAGAATTAGATAGGGGATCAAATCCACATTCAAATGGTGAAATTTTTTCTCGATTTGATAATGATTTAGATGAGATAAATAAATTAATTAATAAAATTAGAGTTGATAAAATAATAAAAAATATAATTATGTAAATAAAAGTTAAAATTATTTATATTAAAATTTTATTAATTTTTTTAATTGGAAATTAAATGTAATATGAAATATACTATATAAATTTATATAAGGTAATAAATTAATTTAAATTAGATAATATTTTAGTATCTTCATCAATAAATAGAGATATATAAAAATAATCAAACAACATCTACAAAATGCCAGTATCAGGCTGCTGCTTCAAAGCCAAAATGATGGGATCTTCTAAAATGAAGAAAATTTATACGAAGAAGACAAATTGAAAGAAATAATGTTCCAATAATTACATGAATTCCATGGAATCCAGTAGCTAAAAAAAAGGTTGATCCATAGATAGAGTCAGCAATTGAAAAAGGAGATTCAAAATATTCAATTATTTGTAGGGAGGTAAAATAAATTCCAAGTATAATTGTTAATAAGAGACTTTGATGTCTTTCATTAAAGTTTTTATTTAAGATAGAATGATGTGTTCAGGTTACTGTTATGCCAGAGGATAAAAGAATAATAGTATTTATTAGAGGGATATCAAATGGATTAAATGGTTTAATTCCTAAGGGCGGTCATAATTGACCAATTTCTATGGAGGGGGCTAAGGAAGAATGAAAGTAAGCTCAGAAGAAGGAAATAAAAAAAAAAATTTCTGAAATAATAAATAAAATTATTCCTAGACGAAGGCCAATATATACATTAATTGTGTGGGATCCTTGAAATGTTGATTCTCGTGTTACATCTCGCCATCATTGATATATACATAATAAAGTACACGGAATAGAAATTATGATTAAATAATCTAATTTATGAAATCATATAATTATTGAAATTAAGTTATTAAATAATCTAAAAGAAATAATGATAGGTCAAGGCCTAACTGATACTAAGTGAAAGGAATGATTTTGGTGTAATTTTGCCATAATGATAGTATTAGGAAATTTGTTTATAATTATTATTTATTTATTTATTTGAAGTAGTTAAATTAATTAAATTTCTCTTCTGTATAATGTAGAGAGGATAGTAAATACATAGGCTTGAATAATTGATACAGATAATTCAAGAATAAATAATAAAAGTTGAGAAAAAATTATAATTAAAAAAATAAAGAAATTATTAATAATTTGTCCAGAGGATCCAAGCAATGATAAAAGTAAATGACCTGCGATTATATTAGCTGTCAAACGAATTGCTAGAGTAAAAGGTCGGATAATTAGACTGATTGATTCAATAATAACTATAAATGGCATTAGGATGAATGGGGTTCCTTGTGGGGTAAGATGTGAAAAGAAATCATTAGTATAATTTAAAATTCTAAATAATATTATAGAAATTCATAGGGATAGAGATAAAGAAAGACTAAAACTTAAGTGACTAGAAGATGTAAAAACATAGGGAAATAGGCCTATAAAATTATTTACAATAATAAATAAAAATAAGCTAATAAAAATAATTAAATTAGAGTAGGAATAATTAATTAAAATTTTAAATTCTTTTATTAGAAAATTTAATAAAAAATTAAAAAATATATGTAGACGAGAGGGAATAAGCCAATATTGGTATGGAAAAATAAGAAAAATAATTAAAGTTCTTAGTCAGTTTAAAGAAAGGTCAATTCTAGTTGAGGGATCAAAAATAGAAAATAAATTTATTATCATCTTCAAGTTCATTTTTTAGGATCATTTAAAATTTTATTATTATAACTAATTTTTAAATTGATAGGATAAAAATAAATAATACTTAAAATTACAAAAAGTGAAGATATAGATAAAATTAATATTATTGCTCATATTATAGGTATTATATGTGGTATAAAAGAATATTTTTATAAAAATAAAAATATTTTTAAACTGACAATTTAATGTTTTTAATATTAAACTAATTCTTTACATTAAAAATAGGGTGTTAAATCTATTATAATTTGACTTAAAAAATCAAAACTTACTTTCAGTCATTTAATGAATGTAAAAATTATATTTTATAGTTATTAATTATTTAATTAAAAGAAAGGAGTCAATTTTTAAAGTTAAAAAAGTTTGTCGATTCAATAACAATGGGTATAAATCTATGGTTTATGCCGCAAATTTCTGAACATTGTCCAAAAAAAAGACCTGGTCGGTTCATAATTAGCATTGATTGATTTAATCGTCCAGGTGTAGAATCTATTTTAATTCCTAAAGATGGGACTGTTCAGGCATGAATTACATCTATAGAAGTTGTTAAAATACGAATGGGATAATTATAAGGAAGGACACAACGATTATCTACGTCTAATAGACGAAATTCATTAGAGGTTAATTCATTAGTGGGGATTATAAATGAATCAAATTCGATATTCAAAAAATCTGAGAGTTCATATCTTCAATATCATTGATGTCCAATAGATTTTAGAGTGACTTTATTATTAAATATTTCATCAGTTAAATATAAAATTTTAATTGATGGGATTGCAATAAAAATTAAAATAAATATTGGGAAAATAGTTCAAATTAATTCAATAGTGTGTCCTTGAAGTATAAATCGATTAGTAAATTTATTATTAATTATTGAAATTATAATAAAAAGAATTAATAAAGTAATAAAAATTAAAATTATTATAGTAAAATCATGGAAAAAAATTATTATATCATATGTGGGTGAGTTAGAATTTTGAAGAGAAATTATTCAGGTATTTATTTTTAATAAAAGAATTTATCTTTATATATAGAGTTTAAATCTATTGCACTAATCTGCCATATTAAAATTTTTTAAGTTAATAAATATTAATTAAATTGAAGGAATTTCATTATATCTATGATTAACAGGCGGGAATTTTCTTAATCATTCTAATGAAGGATTTAAGTAAAATATGTTTAAGACAAGGCGTTTAGACGATAGAGCCTCCCAAATTAAATATATTAAAAAAATTAATCTAATGATGGAAACTAATGAACCAATTGAAGAAATAATATTTCATGAAAGGTAAGTGTCCGGGTATTCTGAATATCGTCGAGGCATACCTCTTAATCCTAAAAAATGTTGAGGAAAAAATGTTAAATTAACGCCTACAAATATTGAGATAAATTGAACATTTAAAAAATAATTATTTAAAGAGTATCCTGTAATAAGAGGGAATCAGTGAATAAATCTAGCAATAATAGCAAATACGGCTCCTATAGAAAGAACATAATGAAAGTGGGCAACAACATAATATGTATCATGAAGAATAATATCAATTGAAGAGTTGGATAATATGATTCCGGTTAATCCTCCTATTGTGAATAAAAAAATAAATCCTATAGCCCATCAAAGAGAGGAGTTATAATTAATTTTTGTGCCATGAAGGGTTGTAATTCAACTGAAAATTTTAATTCCTGTTGGGATTGCAATAATTATTGTTGCAGAAGTAAAATAAGCTCGAGTATCAACATCTAATCCAATAGTAAATATGTGATGAGCCCAAACAATAAAGCCTAAGAATCCAATTGCTATTAGGGCATAGATTATTCCTAAAGCACCAAAAGTTTCTTTTTTTCCTCTTTCATTTATGATAATGTGGGAAATTAGTCCAAATCCTGGAAGAATAAGAATATAAACTTCGGGGTGACCAAAAAACCAAAATAAATGTTGATAAAGAATGGGATCGCCCCCACCTGATGGATCAAAAAATGAAGTATTTAAATTTCGATCTGTTAAAAGTATTGTAATTGCTCCGGCTAAAACTGGGAGAGACAGAAGGAGGAGAATTGCTGTAATGAAAATTGATCAAACTAAGAGGGGTATTTTATCAATTGAAAGAAATTTGTGATGTATGTTTAAGATTGTAGAAATAAAATTAATAGCCCCTAGAATAGAAGATATTCCGGCAATATGAAGAGAAAAAATTGTTAGGTCTACTGAAGGGCCATTATGAAATATATTAGAGGCTAAGGGAGGGTAGACTGTTCACCCAGTTCCAGTTCCATCATTAATAAAATTACTTAATAAAAGTAAAGAGAGTGAGGGGGGTAAGAGTCAAAAACTTATATTATTTATTCGAGGATAGGCTATATCTGGAGAACCAAGTATTAAAGGAACAAGAAAATTTCCGAACCCTCCAATTATAAATGGCATAACTATAAAGAAAATTATAATAAATGCATGCCTAGTAACTATTGAATTATAAATTTGATCATTATTAATTAGTGCATTAGATGACCCTAGTTCTAAACGAATAATTATTCTTATAGAAGATCCAATTATTCCGGCTCAAACTGCAAATAAGAAATATAGAATGCCGATATCTTTATGATTAGTTGAATAAAGTCATTTATTCAT